AAAATATAAAAATTTCTATGGCATTAAGAACAAGATTAGGTGAAATTTTACGCCCATTAAATGCTGAATATGGTAAAGTTGCTCCTGGTTGGGGAACTACACCAATTATGGGTGTTGTAATGGTTGCATTTTTAGTATTTTTATTAATTATATTACAAATATATAATTCATCATTAATTATTGAAAATGTTGAAGTAGATTGGGTTAATGGTATTGTATAAATATAACAAATAATAGATAATTTAAAAGGTTTTTTAGCCTTTTAAATTATAAAATTCTAAATTAATTTCAAAATATATATGGATATTATAAGTCTAGGATGGGCTGGCTTAATGACAATGTTTACATTTTCATTAGCATTAGTTGTTTGGGCCCGAAATGGTTTTTAATTATTGGAACTTTGTAAAACTTAAAATTTTTTAAATATTATGGCATTAATTCTTAAAATCTTCCCATATGCAAGTCCTGAAATTGTTACAGCAGCTGTAACTTGTTTCTTTATGACATTATTTGGTCTTTCATTAGGCTTCGCGTTATTAAAAGTTCAGGGTGAATAAAAAACATTTAATAATAATATATTAAATATTATTATTAAATGTTTTTTAGTTTCTACAATGTATTAGAAATATAAACCTAACATATCGGGGAAAAAACGGTTTATTTCAATAATAAATCCGGCCGTAAATGTCATCCAGATTGTTAAAAGAACCGGAGCTGTTGATAAATATTTTTGAAAATTCTTCATAAAATTAATATTAATTATAAGATATATGATATATAAATTTAACGCGGTGATACTGTAATTTCTTCATCTGAAGCTACTAATTCACTACTTACAAATTCTTGCCAAGCTGAGATAGGCCAAATATAACCAGTTGTCATAATTTTTAATGCTAATGGTACATTAATAATAATTTCGCTTTCTGTCGGGTTTTTAGTAGTACTAACAGCACGTAAATATTTTCTTCCTACCCAACCAATCCAACCTGAGATGTAAATAAATCCAAACCCAGGTAATATAAATTCTGCAGCATGACTCCAACGTCCATCGGCAATTAAGTGTGGTAATCCATCTGTTCCACATAATAATTCTGAACGACTATATTTATCAAAACGTGCTTCTGTTCGTTCAATCTGTTGTTGTAAAGCTAAAGCTGGTGGCGTTCCTGCTTCATATGTGCTTTTACGTTGTTCTAATTTTTTTACACTTGTTTTTAATCGTTTAGCAAAAGCTGGAGAATCACTACATTTCGTTAAACCACCAATCTCTGCATAAGCTGTATTTGGTGTTAATGTAATTAAAATAGCTACAATTAGAGTTAATAAATTAAAACGTTTCATTAATTCAAAGTAAAGAAAATTTAAAATTTTAGATTTAGTAAAAAGTTTCATGAAAATAACATTACTACTATATATAATAGTTTAGTTTTTAATAAAAAACCATTTTTCTTGGAAACCTAATATTATTTAAAATGTTTCTTCTATTTATTCTAAAATCATTAACTACTTGAAACTTAAAATTAAGTTGATCTTTATTTAAAGTTTAATGCAATATTTTAGTGAAATTAGCTACAAAATATTATTATGATAAGATTTTTTATTTTATAAAGCCGATTAATTTATTAATTAATCATTAAGTCGATTTTTAAGAATCGACTTAATTTTTTAATTATTCAAGATCTTTACGATTAGGGTTTCGTGAAGGATCACTTGAAAGAAAACCAAAAATAAATAACGAAACAAAAAAGATTACAGTTGTATAAACTAAAATTTTTAAAGTTAACATGCAATTTTTCCTAGGAATTGTTTTTAATAATATTAATTATACTAAAATATCATAATTCTGAATAATTTAATTAAATAAAAAATGTTATTTATCAAATCTACCTTGTTGTATATTATTCAAAGAAAAAGGATATATTTTAAAAACTGAGAGTTCAACTTGTTTCTTATTCGTATTATGTAACTCTTCAAAAATTGGCTTACGAAGAGAAATATAACCTTCAACAATAACATAATCATTTTCTTTATAATATTTAATAGCATCGTAAGCTAAATTTCCCCAAATTGAAAGATGTATTATTGTATCTGAATTTTTATTGTTATTTTGAAATTGACCAAATTTTCCGATAATTTCGGTAACAGCGATATTATCATCAAAAAAACTTTGTTCAGGTTTTCCAAGAATTTTTATTATAAAGCTACTATAGTTCATAGGAAAAAATATTAAAATTTTTATGTTATTTATGAAAATTAAAGCTTTTGATTAATTAAATTTAAATTTGTATTTATGTTAATTTCAATTGAATTTAACATAAATACAAATTTAAATTTAAATGACTAAATTTTTCTGTTTTTGAACATCTTCAAAGTTAATATCTCTTAACCGTTTTAACAAACGAATAAAATATTCTAAAAAGTAATCATCGAGTTGGATTACTTCACTTGAGTCAATTTTAAATGTTTTATATAAATCAAATGTTGATTTTGAAAAATTATTTTCAATATTTAAAATTTCAGCAAAGGCTAATCGATCACTTATGTTTTGTCCCCATTCAAAAAATCCAAAAAGTTTACTAATAAACTTTAAGACAAAAACAGGAATCTGATTTACTTTTGCTGTTTGACCTGCTAATTGTTCACATAACCCAATTATTTCAGATGAGACCCATCCTTTTGGACCTCCTAAAAAGAAGGTTTTATTTGCTGTTTGGGGAAGTTGTAATGAGCGCAAACAAAATTTTGCAATATCTTGTGTATCCATATATGAAACACAAGTATTTTCATTAGTAACCCAGATAGGTAAATTTTCTAAAATTGGAATAGCATATTGTTCGATTAAACCTTGATAAAATCCTGTTAACCTAAAAATTGTATAAGGAATCGTTGATTCTTTTAATTTAATTTCAATACCTTGTTTCATTTCCATTAAAGGAATATTAGAAAACTGTTCTAAATTTTGTGTTGAACAAAATACAAATCGTTTAATATTAGCAGCTTTTGCAGCTTCAATTAATGCAACTTTTCCATCCCAATCAACAGTTTTTAAAGCATCAGTATCTGAAGGGCGACTTGTCGACGCATCAATAACAGCTGTTATACCTTGTAGACATGGTGGAATAGTTTCAGGAATACTTAAATCTCCATAAACTAGCTCTGCACCCCATTCTTTTAAAAAATTAGCACGACGAAAATTTCGGACTACACAACGTACTTGATATCCTTTTGTTAATGCTTGTAAAACAATTTGACGTCCTAACGTTCCAGTTCCTCCTACGACAAGTAAACTCATATGATTTTGTATGATAAATTTTTGTTATAGATTATAAATTTTTAAAAACTTTTAATCAAAAATTGTACTTTGTAAAATATCTTGTGCTTCAATATTAACAAGTTCTTTTTTTGTTAAAACTTGACCACGACTATCAAAAATTCTATTAGCTTGTCTCATACGTGCTCGATCTAAAGCATTTTTAACACTTCTTGCATTTGCAAATAATGGTTTTTCTTTTCGTCTAGCAATATATTGTGTTAAGGCTACTTCTGCATCGGGTGTTAATTGATACTGTTGTTCTTCTAACATTAATTTTGAAATCTTTAATAATTCCTCAACAGTATAATCTGGAAAATCAATATGATTTGCTATTCGTGATGATAAACCTGGATTTGATTCATAAAATTTATCCATAGGTTCTTTATAACCCGCCAAAATTACAACTAAATCTTCTCGTTGATTTTCCATTACTTGTAATAAAATTTCAATCGCTTCAGACCCATAATCTCTTTCATTATCTGGTTTATATAAGTAGTATGCTTCATCAATAAATAGCACACCACCCATGGCTTTTTTTAAAACTTCTTTTGTTTTCGGTGCTGTATGACCAATATATTGACCTACTAAATCATCTCGTGTAACTGTTAATAAGTGGCCTTTTTGCACGTATCCTAATTGGAATAAAATATCAGCCATTTTTAAGCCTACAGTTGTTTTACCAGTTCCTGGACTGCCAGTAAATGACATATGTAAACCAGGATTACCAGCAGTAATACCTAAATTTTTTCTTAATTTATCAATTAATAATAATGCGGCGATTTCACGAATTCGAGCTTTAACAGGTGCTAAACCTACTAATTCTTCATCTAAAATATTTAAAATCTTTGCTATTTCTGTTTTAGCATACTCTTCTTGCAAATTAATCGGTGACATATTCATGTAATTAATGTAATTTTTATTAACTAAGTTTTGTAGTGAAAAAAATATATATATCTATATAATAAATCAATTAGAGTATAATCGATTTATTATATTATTGTAAATATTTACGGTGTAGTAAAAGTTGGGATACTTGACAAGCAAATTAATGCAAATCCAGCACTTCCACATGCTCCAACAAAAAACCCACCTTTAAATTGATCCCATGCTTTTTTTGTTTGAAGTTCGTTTGCATTTTCTGTTGTTTGCTCTTTTTCTTGCTTGAACGCAGCCGCCCCATAAATTGTTAAACCTAACGTTAAAATTAGAATTAATCCAATTGTTGAAAGAAAACCAGCAAATAATGCAATATCTGAGTTACGTAATGGTCCTAACTTAACAAACGGTCCCATTAAAAAATAACCGTGTGCTAATCCAATTTCTAAACCACGTAATAAAGGTGTTAAACCAAATCGATATGCTGGTAAATTTTTTAAAAGCGCTCTCGTTACTGCTGATGATGTTATAGGTGTTGCTAAATGGCCTACAAACGGATCATCATTGTAAGGTTTAATAAAATTAGCCATAAATTTAATTTAAAATTTAATGAAATTAATAGTAGAATTGTTTAAATAATCTAAGGTATTTAAAAATTTAATGAAAATTTTTACCAACCAAAATTTTTATATAGATTACTATATAATATATACTAATATACAGAAAAATTTTTATAAACTTCATTTTTATAAAACAAAAAGATTTTATGACAGTTACTATTGATTACTTTTTATTAGTAGGATTTTGTTTTGCCCTTGCGTCAGGTTTATACTTAGGATTAAAATCAATCAAATTAATTTAAAATTTTAAGTAAATTTTAACAAATGCAAGAAGAAATTCGTCAAGATCAAATTGTTGGGTCCCGACGTTTTAGTAATTATTTTTGGGGAATTTTTTTAGCTATTGGTGGTATAAGTTTTCTATTAGCAGGTATGTCTAGCTATTTTAAAATTAATTTATTACCAATAGCTAATCCGACTGAATTAGTTTTTATTCCACAAGGTTTAGTTATGATGTTCTATGGAACATTAAGTTTTTCATTAAGTATTTATATATTTGCAACCGTATTTTGGGATATTGGAAGTGGGTATAATGAGTACAATAAAGTAGAAAATCTTGTAAAAATAGTCAGACGAGGATTTCCAGGAAAAAACCGTGAAATTCTTTTAACATATCCATTAACAAATGTTCAATCTATTGGAATAAAAATTTCAGAAGGATTAAATCCACAAAGAAGTGTTTATTTGTGTTTAAAAGATGAACGAAAAATTCCTTTAACACCGGTTCAACAACCAAATTCAATTTCAAATTTAGAAAAAGAAGCTGCTGATCTAGCTAGATTTCTGGATTTAAAATTAGAAAATTTATAACCCTTTATTGCTTTTTATACCCGCAAGATCGTATAATGATCTTACGCGGACATAGTTTAGTGGTAAAACCTTAGCCTTCCAAGCTAATGATGGGGGTTCGATTCCCCCTGCCCGCTCTTGGTTAAGTTTTCGAATGAGCAACAATCATTTTTTATAGGAGAATATATAATTATGTCTGGTGGATCTACAGGTGAACGTCCGTTTTCGGATATTATTACAAGTGTACGTTATTGGATTATTCATAGTATCACAATCCCGTCGCTTTTTGTATCGGGGTGGTTATTTATTAGTACTGGTTTAGCGTATGATGTATTTGGAACACCGCGTCCAAATGAATACTTCACACAAGATCGTCAACAAGTACCATTAGTAAATGATCGTTTTAGTGCAAAACAAGAATTAGAAGATTTAACTAAAGGTTTATAAATTATAAGAGGTAACCAATATGACAAACAATATTAATCAACCTGTAGCATATCCAATTTTTACTTTTCGTTGGCTTGCTATTCATGGTTTAGCGATTCCTACTGTATTCTTTTTAGGTGGAATTACAGCTATGCAATTCATTCAACGATAAATTATTAAATTAATATAGACACGAGGTAAATTTTATGACAGGTCCAAATCCAAATAAACAAGCAGTAGAATTAAATCGAACTTCTCTTTACTGGGGACTTCTATTAATTTTTGTTTTAGCTGTATTATTTTCAAGTTATTTCTTTAATTAATTTTTATAAGTTAGGAGTTTTTTTATATGGCAAATACTGGTAGAATTCCTTTATGGCTTGTAGGCCTTGTAGGTGGTTTAGCTGTAATAACTATGCTTAGTTTATTTTTCTATGGTGCATATTCTGGATTAGGTTCATCTTTATAATATAAAGTTGAAATAGATTCAAAATCTTTAGTAACTACATAAATAATTAGTATTTATGTAGTTACTAAATTCACTTAATATATCACTATCTTGTTATAAAATTTAAAAAAAAATTATTAGCTTTTTAAAATCCATTTTTTTAATTTTCTAATTAATTTTTTAAATCCTTTACTTCGTTTTTTTCTTAGACGTTTTCGTCGGTTTTGACGATAACTCTTTTCTTCAATATCAAATCGTGACTTGCCAAACCAACCCCACCAAATACGTGGTAAAACAAATCGTTTTTTTCCTGTAACCATTAGATCAATTCTTCTAGGGTTCCCATCTTGCCATGATGTATATCCCCCACTATAAATACTAGCTTGTGGTCGTTTTCCTATATGAATTTCTGTATTTTCAACAATAAATGGCATATAGAAATATTGTCCGCATGTTGCATGTAATAAACCAAACCAAACTACAACATAATGTATAGTGATTACTGACATAAAGAACGTTTGTAACATCATCGAAGTTTGAAATTTTCCTTGAGGAATCAAAATATAATTTTGAAGTGTCCATAATCTATAAACCAATTTTACAACTATTTCTTCAACAAACTGGAATACAAATAGAAAAGTCCAGTGCCATCTTATTAGATACGGACAGTACTTCTTATTTAATCGAACTATTATTAAGTAAAGTAGTACAGGAGATAATTCTCTTAATTGTTTGTCTATTATACTCCATGCTGTTGGAAGAGCATTATTAAAAATAGAATAATAGATTTTATGAACACTTGCTTTATACTCTGCTGGAACCTTTGTCATTAACATTGATATAGGATCTATTCGATAACCATCTCGTTCAACAGCATTAAGCCAAGTTTGTTTGAAAAACTTTAATGGATGTTCATTAATAAAATCAATATATTCGTTGCTCCTTCTTACTCCTTGTATGAATTCACGTTTATTAATACTATCCTCTGCCATTTGGCTTGTTAAACGATTACCTATCAGCATACTTGTATACCAACTATAAAGATCTTTTAGATGGAAATACCATATCATACCGGCAAATAAGCTAATACAACTTATATAGAATGAAGTTTTAATGTTATATCGAAATGAAAGAATGATAAATCGAATAAAAGTAATAAAAAGAATTATATTTTCAACATCGAGTAACCCTAATCCATCTTGATACTGTTCTAATATTCCTTGAAAAACTAATTTTAAGGTTTCTAATGAAATTTCAGTTGATATTAAAGATCCTGCGGAATTTAAATAAATGTTAGGATCTTCAACTCCAAAAAATTTTAAGACGGTTTCTTGATCAATATTAATCAATAAAAGAAAAAGTTTTGGTAATATTTGCATGTCTTATTCTTCCCATTTTAAATTAGCATAAATATTTATAGATTAAAATTAATTACAAAAGTTTATGTAAAATTTTAAGTTTAATAATTGCTTAATAATTTAAACAGGATAGCGATAAAAAAGTAAATAATAAACTGACATAGTGTGAATGCCCTCAAAGTTTAGGACAAAAGCTATGCTACGTTTCTAGTATACTTAAAAAAACTTTATAAGACAAGGGTTAATTACAAAAAAGTTAAACTTTGGATTTAAAAGTACCCCCAAGGGAATTCGAATCCCTGTCTGCTCCGTGAAAGGGAGCTGTCCTAGGCCTCTAGACGATGGGGGCTAATTTCTAGTAAAAACTAGAGAGCGGGCAACGCGATTCGAACGCGCGACATCAACCTTGGCAAGGTTGCGCTCTACCACTGAGCTATGCCCGCATAGTATTACTAGAACTTTTAAATAAAAAGTTCATAGGTACTACTATAATACTATACAATTTTGTATTTACCATGTCAATAGTTTAATTTATTTTAGAAATTATAGTCTAGACTATAATTTCTAGATAGACTAAATTGACGATGAAATACCATCAGCAGCAGCAATAACAATTACAAGACTAACCCAAGCTTGGAAAGCTCTGTTAAATTTACCTTTAGAAACTTCCCATTCACCTGGAGTAGCTAAAGCTACTGGAACAGTTACAACTAAACCTAATGAAATTAAGACTAATACACCTGTTAAAGCAGTTATCATAGATATTTTTTAAAACTTTTTATATTGATGATCTAAATAATAAGATTATTAAAGATTACCTTTTTTTAAGGCTAATAATACAATTACTGCTGGACCTGCTAACATAATAGCACCTGTTGCTACTAGCTGACCTATAACTTGCCAATTCACCATTTTTCAAATCCTTAATTTATAAATTTTTATTAAAATTTCAAATAACAAAATAACCTATAATGTTACTTGTCATTTTACTTTAAAATTATCAAAGTAAATATATTATTTTCAATAATATTTTATTTATTTCTTAAATATTTAATTATAAAGTTTTTGAATATAAAAAAACTTTAACAATTCTATTCTTTTATGGTAATATTTAACTAGGGTTGCTAACTCAATGGTAGAGTACTCGGCTTTTAACCGATTTGTTCTGGGTTCGAGTCCCAGGTAACCCAATAAATTACTACCATTATTACATAATGACTTTTTTATATTTAGATAAAAAACTTTTGTTCTTAGAAAGGTCATTTCCAGAAAACTTTCTAAACTTATATATTTTTTATTCAGTATTTTATACTGAATAAAAAATATATAGAACTGTTTAATCAATAGGACGCATTGATAATACAGGTTCATTAGCACGATTAATCCCTTTTTCGAAACCAGCAGCTGCCGCACGAGCACGACCAGAATGCCACCAGTGACCAATTAAGAAGAAGAATGCTAAGAAGAAGTGTGAACAACATAACCATGAACGAGGTGATACATAGTTTACAGAGTTAATTTCTGTTGCTACACCACCTACAGAGTTAAGTGAACCTAAAGGCGCATGTGTCATGTATTCTGCAGCACGACGTTCTTGCCATGGTTGGATATCATTTTTAATTTTATTAATATCTAAACCGTTTGGTCCACGTAAAGGTTCTACCCATGGAGCACGTAAATCCCAGAAACGCATTGTTTCACCACCAAAAATGATTTCACCACTTGGTGAACGCATTAAGTATTTACCTAAACCAGTAGGACCTTGAGCAGATGAAACATTAGCACCTAAACGTTGATCTCGTACTAAGAATGTAAATGCTTGTGATTGTGAAGCTTCTGGACCAGTAGGACCATATAATTCACTAGGGTAAGCTGTATTATTATACCAAGAGTATAATGATGCAGTGAAGCCCATTAAAGAAATAGCAGCTAAACTGTAAGAAAGGTAAGCTTCACCTGACCATACAAAAGCACGACGTGCCCATGCAAATGGTTTTGTGAAAATATGCCAGATACCACCTACAATACATAAAACACCTACCCAGATGTGACCACCAATAACATCTTCCATATTGTTTACAGAAACAACCCAACCGTCACCACCAAATGGCGAGCGGAATACATAACCAAAGATTACAATTGGGTTTAATGTTGGTGTAGTGATGTAACGAACGTCACCACCACCTGGTGCCCATGTATCATAAACACCACCTAAATACATTGCTTTGATAACTAATAAGAAAGAACCTACGCCTAATAAACATAAATGAATACCTAAAATTGTAGTCATTTTATTTTTATCACGCCAATCATATCCAAAGAATGGGAATGATTCTTCTAATGTATCAGGACCTAATAATGAATGGTAAATACCACCAAATCCTAAAATTGCAGATGAAATTAAATGAATAACACCTACAGCAAAATAAGGAACTGTTGATGTAATTTCACCACCTGGTCCAATACCATATCCTAAAGTTGCTAAATGTTGGATTAAAATAAATCCTTGTTCATATGTTGGTTTTTCAGGTACGAAGTGTGATACTTCAAATAATACCATAGCACCAGCCCAAAATACCATTAAGCCAGCATGTGCTACGTGAGCACCTAATAATTTACCTGAGACATTAATTAAACGAGCATTTCCACTCCACCAAGCGAAACCTGTTGACTCGATGTCGCGACCTGCTATACTACTATTAAAGGGCGTTTCCACGTGGTAATACCTCCTCAGGGAATACGAAGTTTTCATGCGGTTGATCTTGAGCAGCCATCCATGCACGGATACCTTCGTTTAATAAAATGTTTTTTGTGTAGAATGTTTCAAATTCTGGATCTTCTGCAGCTCGTAATTCTTGTGATACAAAATCATATGCACGTAAATTTAAAGCTAAACCAACAATACCTACGGCACTTGTCCATAAGCCTGTTACTGGTACGAATAACATGAAGAAGTGTAACCAACGTTTGTTAGAGAACGCTACACCGAAGATTTGTGACCAGAAACGGTTTGCAGTAACCATTGAGTAAGTTTCTTCTGATTGTGTTGGTGTGAATGCACGGAATGTATTCGCAGCATCACCATCTTCAAATAATGTGTTTTCCACAGTAGCACCATGAATAGCACATAATAAAGCCCCACCTAAAATACCGGCTACACCCATCATATGGAATGGGTTTAATGTCCAGTTATGGAAACCTTGTAAGAATAATAAGAATCGGAAAATCGCCGCTACACCAAAACTAGGAGCGAAGAACCAACTTGCTTGACCTAATGGGTATAATAAGAATACTGAAACAAACACAGCAATTGGACCTGAGAATGCAATCGCATTATATGGACGGATACCTACTAAACGTGCAATTTCAAATTGACGTAAACAGAAACCAATTAAACCAAATGAACCGTGTAAAGCAATAAATGTCCATAAGCCACCAATTTGACACCAACGAGTGAAATCACCTTGAGCTTCCGGACCCCATAATAATAATAAAGAGTGTCCCATACTATTAGCTGGTGTAGATACAGCAGCTGTTAAGAAGTTACATCCTTCAAGATACGAACTTGCTAAACCATGTGTATACCATGATGTAACGAAAGTTGTACCAGTCATCCAACCACCAGCAGCTAAATATGCAGTGGGGAATAATAATAAACCTGACCAGCCAACAAAGACAAATCTATCTTTCTTTAACCAATCATCAACAAGATCAAATAAGCCACGTTCTTGGTTTTGTCCAATAGCAATGGTCATATTTTTTAATCCTTAAATAAAATTATTTTATAAGTAAACTTTAATTTTCTAATTTTTACTTGAGTCTTATCAGCTTGTAATTACAATTATACAACAATATACAAATAAATTTTTATGATGAGTAAAAAAATTTATATTAACGTTTTTTTACGTATTTAAAAGTAGACTAAAAAAAATTTTGCATGTTTATGTATTTCCAAACAAACGATTGAGAATTAATTATTTGTCTGGAAATACGTAAAACTTAAGAAATATCATCGGTTTGAATGTATAGGAAAAATAATGCCATACTAAAAGCTGGAAAAATTAAACCAACAATAGGAACTAAAATTGAAGGTAAAAAAGCTGCTGCCATATTGATTTTATTATTTAAATTTTAACGTTAGCACATAATTTGTACTAAGAGTTTTGCTAATAATAATTGTATATGAAAATATGTTATATTTAAAAAAATATAATGAAGATAAATCAAACTTTTCCTAATTTTTATAGTAGAATTAGTAATATTAAATTTAATAGATTTAACATTCATATACATATATAGAGGTTTTACTTATGGAAAGTTTATTATTAGCTCGATTACCAGAGGCATACACGGCATTTAGTCCTATTGTTGATATATTACCTATCATTCCTGTTTTCTTCTTATTATTAGCTTTTGTTTGGCAAGCTGCAATTGGTTTTAGATAATTTTAAATTTATAGTTACAAACTTATCAGAATATATATATATCTATAAATATTTGTTTAATAATTAATTTTATTAATTTAAATTTCAAAACAGAATTAATTATGAACTTATAATAATAATATATATATATTATACATTTATATTAATAATTAAGAATCAATGGTAGAAGCTTTATTATCTGGGATTGTTTTAGGTATGATTACGGTTAGTGCTTTTGGACTTTTTGTTGCGGCATATTTACAATACCGCCGTGGTAATCAATTTGAAAGTTAACCTAATCGAAGTCATGACAACTTTTGAATTCCATAAGTTGTCATGACTTCGATTAGAACTTAGACTTAACATAAATAAATATTTATTGTCCTGTGCATAATTTAGAATTATGTAGGAAATTACTCGGTTCAAATCCGGATCAGGTCATTATTAATACCATTATAATTTTGAGAATCATTAATTTGCATTGTTCGATTTTAGCGCTAAAATTGCATTAACAACTTGAATAGAACTTAACATTGCTTGCCTTATTCTAGTTACTAGTGATTAAATATCGCATAAGATTCGATTATAATGTGTTTTGATCTATCAAAAATCGTTTTAAATTAATACACTTCAACTTTTTTCTTTGATTAATCCGGAATATTTTTCATCGATCTTTACTCAAATTAGTCGAGTCGAATCTATAGTTAAAAGAAATAATAACTATAACTGCTGGCGACTTCAGTACCAACGTTTCTGCTGATTTATATATCGTTATAATCACTATTCTGCTATTAATATTTTCAGTGTACGATAATAGATCAAAATTGAATAATAATACTAATAAAGTGATCTTAATCAAATAAATTAAAAAAATATATAAACTTGTAAATATTAAATTTCTTTATTTAATAAAGAAATTTAATATTTACAAGTTTATGTTAAAGATGCTTTTGCACCAGCAGCTTCTAGTTGTTTAACAGCATCTTCACCTGTATCTTTTGCTACAGCTTCTTGAACTTGTTTAGGAGCAGATTCAACTAATTCTTTAGCTTCTTTTAAACCTAAACCTGTTAAAGTACGAACGACTTTTAATACAGCAATTTTCTTATCCGCAGGTACTTCGTCTAACATTACGTTAAATTCAGTTTTTTCTTCTACTTCTTCTGCCACAGCACCAGCAGCCATAACCATTGTACCGCCACCAACACTTGCAGATGCATCAACACCAAATGTTTCTTCAATTTTACTTACTAATTCTGATGCTTCTAATAATGTTAATGTTTTTAATTCATCAACAATTTGATTGATTTTTTCTGACATAATAAATAATTTAATTCTTTAAATAATGTTAATAGTTAAATATCTTTTGAAAATCAAAAATATTTAGTTTATAAAAAACTTATGCAAAGGCATTCAAATCTACCTGAATGGATGGACCCATAGTTGTACAAATGAATATACTCTTGAAATATTTTCCTTTAACCCCGGAAGGACGATTTTGTTCAATTGACTGATATAAAGCTTTAAGATTTTCTATTAATTGTATTGCATTAAAATCTGATTTACCAAAACTGATGTGTACAACACCTGTTTTATCAGCTTTATATTCAAATTTACCTTTTTTAAAATCGGATAAAGTTTCTGTTAAATTTGTAGTCACAGTACCTGATTTTGGTGAAGGCATTAAACCTTTTGGACCTAATACTCTTCCAAGTTTTGCTAGTTTTGGCATCATATCCGGTGTCGCAATTAATAAATCAAAGTTGATATTACCTTGACTAATTTGCTCAATTAAATCATCTGCACCAACGATATCCCCACCAGCTGATTTTGCTTCAGTGATATTATCTGGATTCGTTAAAACACCAATTGTAATTGATTTACCTACACCATGTGGTAAAGTTACTGTTGTACGTAACTGTTGATCTGCATATTTTGGATCAATATTTAAATTTGCATGTAATTCTACAGTTTCAACAAATTTAGCAGTAGCCGTTTCTTTTAAAATATTGATAGCTTCTTCTAAATTTGTAAACAGAATGTTTTTTGTTTTTGCTTGATTGTCTTGTTGACGACGTGATAATTTTCGCATAAAATTTTCCCATTTAAAACATATTAAATAGTTGATTAATCTACAACAGAAATACCCATATTACGTGCAGTTCCTTCAACAATTTTTACTGCACTAGAAATTTTTGTAGTATTTAAATCAGGTAATTTAATGCTTGCAATTTCTTCTAATTGAGCTTTAGTTATCGAACCAACAGTTTGTCGATTTGGAGTTGATGAACCTTTTTTAATGTTCGCCGCTTTACTTAATAATACTGATGCAGGTGGTGTCTTAAGAATAAATGTATAACTTCTATCTTCATAAACAGAAATTTCTACTGGAATAATAAGACCAACTTTATCATTTGTTTTTGCATTATATTCTTTACAAAATGCAGCAATATTAACACCATGTTGACCTAACGCTGGCCCTACCGGAGGAGCTGGAGTTGCTTTTGCTGCCGGTAATGCTAGTTTAATTATTGTTGTTACTTTTTTAGGCATTTTTAAATTTATTTAAAATTTTTTGTTGATAAGAGATTGTAAACATTAAAATTTTTTATAAATTATTTACATTTACAAAAAACAGAAATGAGATTCGTTGTTAATTGATTTATATAAGTAAAATTCTATCTAAAAAACATGGACCTCTTATTTTAAAGAGAAACGCGCCCTGAAGGACTTGAACCCTCGACATCTAATTTTGGAGACTAGCGTTCTACCAACTGAACTAAGGACGCTTAATATCTATTATATAGACAATACAAGAAAAATGCAATATTTTAATTCTTACTTATTAAAACTAATTAAATAATTTTAAAACATGCAACAATTTAATGATAATAATGAACGGTTATTAATTGAAAAATACTTACCTCATAATTTTTTGGCTGAAAAAAGTATCTTAAGTAGTCTATTAATAAGTTCTGAAGCAATAGATATTACATTACGAACGGTTAAAATAGAAACCTTTTATTTTAAAAATCATCAAGAATTGTACAAAGCAATTATAACGATGTATAAAAATAAAGTTCCAATAGATATTCTTACATTAAATACCTTTCTTCAAAATAATGGACTTTTAGAAAAAATTGGTGGTACCAAATTCTTACTGGAGCTTATTAATCAAGTTCCAAACGTAGTTTACTTAGAAGATTATATTCGATTAATTCAGGATAAATTTATCAGACGTTCTTTAATAAAATTCAGTTACAAAATTATTAATTCCTCTTATGTTACAAATATTCCATTAGAAACTATTTTAAATGATTTAGAAACACAATTGTTAAATATAACAACAACTATTAAAACTCAAAAAATTTATAGTACAGCTGAATTACTTTCACATCTTCTTTTAGAATTGAAACAAAAATCATTAAAACCGACTTTAGCTGGTTTATCATCAGGATTTTATGATTTAGATTCTTTTACTCAGGGATTTCACAAATCAGATTTAATAATTATTGCTGGTCGTCCATCTATGGGTAAAACTGCACTTGGTTTAAGTATAGCTATAAATACTATTAAAAATTCGAAATTACCTGTTTTATTTTTTAGTCTTGAAATGTCTAGAGAACAATTGACTTATCGTTTGTTAACACATGAAACTGATATTAGTTTTATGCGTTTGAAAACAGCTAATTTATATGAAGAAGATTGGATAAAATTAAATTCCACTGTCAAAGATTTAGCCAATCTTCCTTTTTTCATCGATGATACACCTAATCCTTCAATTCAAGATCTTCGAGCAAAAATTAAAAAAATACGTTTTGAACAAAATAAACTGGGACTAATCATTATTGATTATCTACAATTAATGCAAAATTCGAAATTTAAAACAGAAAGTCGTGTTCAAGAACTTTCTCAAATTACAAGGTCATTAAAAAATTTAGCCCGAGAATTTGAAGTTCCTATTATTGCTTTATCTCAATTAAGTCGAAATGTGGAAACACGTACTAATAAACGACCACTTTTATCTGATTTAAGAGAAAGTGGTTCTATCGAGCAAGATGCAGATTTAGTTTTAATGTTATATCGCGAAAGTTATTACAACTCAAATATAGCGGCTGAAAATAGTAAAAATTCTGTCGAATTGATTATTGCTAAACAACGAAATGGTCCGACTGGGACTGTAGAATTGCAATTCGATGCTAAACATACAAAGTTTTTAAATATTAATAATAATTGATAAATGCCCAGAACCAGATTCGAACTGGTGACACGAGGATCTTCAATCCACTGCTCTACCAACTGAGCTATCCGGGCTTACTAGTTAGTATAATATAATTCGACTAAAATAACAATAGTTTTCTTCAATTTAATTAATAGTTGATTATTTACTCGAAATTTAGTAATATATAAATTGGGTATAGTTTTTGATAGAATTTTAAGATGACTTACTATGTCAGAATCGTAAGATAGCAGCATAAAGTTCAAATTATTTATTCGTATTGATGCTATACCTTATATTGATTTCAATAAACTACAATTACTAGAATCAGAGATTCTGATTTTATTTATTTATTTTGTCAAATTATCAATATTTAAAATTTTTTATTGAAATTATTAATTTATTAGGAATATAGAATTATAGTAAAATTGAAAATTATTGCGCTAATAATATTAATTATGTTTTTTTTTTCAAAAGCTGATACAATTAATAGCGTAGTCAATCTTATTATTTTTAATTTAAAAAAACGGAATTAGAAATGACAACTTCATTATCAAATTTTATATCTAGTTTAGTTGCAGGCGGCGTTGTCGTAGCTGTAATTGGTATTGCTTTAGTTATTATTAGTAAAAGTGATCGTGTAACTCGTTAATTAATTAACTAAAATTTTGAATCAAGTATTTATAGTTAATTAAATTTTTTGAATAATTACTTATGATAAATATTGGTTTTGGTCCTAATATTATATTAGGTTTAATTTTAGGATTAGGAGTAATCCTCTTGTATTTCCTAAGAGTAGTTAAACCCGAAGTTGCAAGAGATGAAGATATCTTTTTTGCAACGATTGGTTTACTTTATAGTTGTATTTTAATGGTACATGGGTGGCGATTAGATCCGATTTTATTATTTAGCCAAGTATTAATTATTGCATCACTTTTAGTTGCGGGTTGGGAAAATATTAGATTACGCGGCCTTCTTTCAAATATGGCAAAACTTAAAAAAAAAGAGAAACAAAATTATTAAAAATCTTTTATTTTCTTGGTTTCAATTGTATAAACAATATTTTTAAATTATGTTTAAAAAATATTCTCAATTTTGCGCATTAGTTTTATTCTGTATTTTTAATGTTTTTGTTACAACAGCATCTGCTATTGATTTAGACGAAGCTACACGTACTGTAACAACAGATTCTGCAGGAAATACTACAGTTTTAACTCCTGAACAAGTTAAACGTGGAAAACGTTTATTCAATGCAACATGTGGTGCATGTCACGTTGGTGGAATTACAAAAACGAATCCAAATGTTGGATTAGACCCAGAAGCTTTAAGCTTAGCAACACCACGTCGTGATAATATTGCTGCATTAGTTGATTATATTAAAAATCCAACAACTTATGATGGATTAGATTCAATTGCAGAAGTTCATCCAAGTATTAAGAGTGCGGATATTTATCCTCGTATGCGATCTTTAACAGATGATGATTTATATTCAATTGCAGGTCATATTATGTTATCACCGAAAATCCTTACTGAAAAATGGGGTGGTGGTAAAATTTATTACTAATGCTATAATCTTTAATTTAGATTCAATTATAAAAATAATTGAATCTAAATTAAAAAAATTAATTATATATTCTTGTTATTATAGAACTTATTAGTGATACTATCTATATATATATATATATAATTAACTAGCTTTTTAGTTTCTAAGAAACGTTTAATTATTATTTGTATGATATTCCACAAAGCATGTAGCTCAGTGGATAGAGCATCAGATTCCGATTCTGAAAGTCGGGGGTTCGATTCCCTTCATGCTTATTTTATAATAAATTTTTTGAGTCTATTAGAACTTCTTCATTAGTAAATATTAGATTTCAAAGTTAATAATGATATCCTTGGGGCTGACTTGGTTTTGACATTTAAAAATTAGTAAAGTATGATGCAGGTCGAAGTCGTTATTCTTCGTAAAAACATACAACTCTATAATAAATGCTAACAATATAATTCCTTTTATCTTTAAAGCAGTAACTAACAGTTTCCGAAGAAATTCTAATTCTTTAAGTTTCGCTGTTTAATATAAACATAATTTTGTTAAATTTGTTTGTTCACTATAACTAGACTTTTTAGTTTTTTATAGTTTAGAATATATATATATAATTTAATATTTTGTTCAATTGATTGAACTAAACCTGTGAATGAGTGCTTTAATAACGTTTAGATGGACGTGGGTTCGATTCCCATCAGCTCCATATATGCATTCGTGGCCGAGTGGTTGAAGGCACCGGACTCATAATCCGTTTTCCTCTGGAACATCACTGGTTCGAACCCAGTCGGATGCATTTAAACAATTTTTAATATTGTTTTTTTGACAGTATAATTGTACTATTGCTAATAATAAATTATTAAAATGTGTAAGAAATTTTATGGTTAAATTAAATAATCAACAAGTAATTGATAACTTACATAACAGTTTTATAAAAAGTAATCTACCAAATATTAGAATTGGAGATAACGTTAAAATTGGTGTTAAGATTATTGAAGGAAATAAAGAACGTGTTCAATTCTATGAAGGCACTGTGATTGCAAAGAAAAATAGTTCAATTAATACAACAATTACTGTTCGTAAAGTTTTACAAGGTATTGGGGTTGAACGAATTTTTTTAATTCATTCTCCAAAAGTTGATTCTATTCAAATATTACGTTCTTCGAAAGTACGTAGATCAAAATTATATTATTTACGTAACTTAAAAGGTAAAGCTAGTCGTTTAAAACAAAGTTTTAAATAAAATTGAAAGTCTTTAAAAATAAAAAAAAAATTATTTATACGCAATTTGCGTGGTATAATAGTAGTTAGTTAAGTAATAACTGAATTAATTTTTCAACTTTTACTTTAGCAATAATATTAAATAGGAGTTATATGGCTACTTACAACGTATCTTTAAAATCTGAAGAGCATGACATCGATGTTCAAATTGAATGTGCTGACGACGTATTTATTTTAGACGCTGCAGAAAATAATGCTGTTGATTTACCTTATTCTTGTCGTGCAGGTGCATGCTCAACATGTGCTGGTATTGTTAAAGAAGGTGAAATTGATCAATCAGAGCAAACTTTCTTAGATGATGATCAAACAGGTGCTGGTTTTGTTTTAACATGTATTGCATATCCTAAATCTGATTGTACAATTTTAGTTCATGAAGAAGATGCATTATACTAAATTTTAGTAGTAAAAAAAAGGAATGACAGACTTTTTTTGAAGTCATTCCTTTTTTTATTAGAAGTTAAGTTCAGCTGCTTGAACTTTTTCAAATTGTTTTTTCTTTAAGATTAAGAAAATTTGTGTTAATAATACACTGAAACAGAATGCTAAATATCCAATAATTCGGAATGGATTTTGTAAAACAAGTTCTGTTTCTTCTTGACCAAAACCACCTGCATTTGGATTTATATTTAAAGACTGATCTGCTTTAACTAAATCACCTTTTTTCACAGTTAATGTTAAACCTGCAGGAACTACTTGTTCCATTTTTGTTCCATCTGAATTGATAATTGTGATGTTAGAATCGCCTTTTTCTAATGTAGTAATTTCAGCAATTTGTCCAGCTTGTACTGCACCAAATTCATTTACATTACTTTTTTCACCTGTTGGGTATACTTGTCCACGACCACGGTTACCACCCGCATACATTGGATATGTTAAATATTTAACATTCGAGTCCTTTTCTGGATCTGGTGCTACTACAGGGAAAATAAGCTCTTGATGCGTTTTTCCTGCGATTGGGCCTACTACTAGAATATTATCAAATTCTGTACTATATGGTGAAATAAAAACGCCTTTATTTTTGGCTTTAACTTCTGGTGAAATTTGACTTTTAGCCGCTAATTTAAACCCTTTCGGTAAAATTAATATGCCACCTACGTTTAAATCTGCTTTTTGACCATTAGCACCAATTTGTTGACGTTTTACATCATATGGTACTTTAATTTCAACTTCAAATACAGAATTTGGAAGTACCGCTTGAGGTGCTTCGATTTCAATCGCTTTTTGGTTTAAGTGACAGTTAGCACATGCTAATTTACCATTTGCTGCACGTGGGTTTGAATAACCTTGTTGAGCAAATACAGGATAGGCTGAAGAATTTTCAATACAAAAACCAAATAAACTTATAGCAATCGTTAAAGTAAATAAAAGACTTTTAAAAAACTTGTTAGTTGCCATGGATTAAATACTTTTTAAGTATGTATGTAAATTAATTTTTTATTAAAAACAGGATCCCTACTCCTGAAAAATATAACAATAATATTGCAAATGATAGCAATAATTGTGTAAGGGGATCGGTAGAAGGTGTTAAAACTGCTCCAATAATAGTTGAAACTAGTATTACGTATCGCCAAGCAGCTAACATTTGTTGCGCTGATACAATATTTAATAAACCTAATAAAATTTGAATAATCGGAATTTGAAATGCTAATCCCGTACTATAGAACAAGACTAGAATAAATTCAAAATACTGATCAAACGACCAAAACGGTTCAATAACTTCATCGCTGTAGCTTAAAAAAAAGTTCAAAGCTGCAGGTATCAAAGCATAATACGAAAAAACTAGTCCCAAACTAAAGAGACATAAAGAACTTAACAGTAATGGTAAAATAATTTTAGTTTCTTTTTTGGTTAACCCAGGCAGTAAGAATAATATTAATTGTCCTATTGCAAATGGACTTCCAAAAAGTAGCCCTGTATAGAAAGAAATTTTTACAGTAGAAACAAAATATTCACCAGGAGAAAGTTGAAAAAATTTTACATTGCTAACTGGTAGTTCTAATATTTTAACTAAAAGTTTAACTTCAAAAAAAGAAACAACAGTTAACACTAAAATTATCCAGAAAATGTGAAAAATTCGTTGTCTTAATTCTTCAATATGTTCAGAAAATGGAAGTTCTAAAGTTACAGTTTCATTTTTTCTAAAGTTAAAATCTGAATTTGTTATCATATATTTGGATTTTGCATCTTTGATAATTTTTACTACGGATTACTTTACTACGTAGCTTTAAGTAAGTCAAAATCTATAGAAAACTATTATTTAAATATTAAACTAAATTAAATAATATTTAATTTAGTTTAATATTTTTTTATGATAAATAACTGATAGCTTCCAGACGAGCTGTTGCTTTCTTTAATTCAATTGCTGCATCAAGTCTTGCTTTACTTGTTTCAGCATTCTCAATAGCTAATGTAGCTTTTTCTAATTCTTCCGTAGCTTCACTTAATTCAACTGAAATAAGTTCTTCAACATCATTAACTAGAACGGTAACACGATTTTGATCGATTTCCGCTAAACCCCCACATAAAATAATAGGCGTCCACTTCTCATCTAATTTAATTCGTAGTAAACCTGTATCTAAAGCTGTAATTAAAGCAGCATGACCATCTAATACACCGACTTGACCAGTCAAGCCAGGTAAAACAACTTCATCAGCTGTTGTTGAACAAATTACTCTGTCCGGAGTCAAAACGCGAATGTTTAGAACCATATATTTTTGCTCCTTTATTTTAGAGTTTCTGCTTTTGCAATCGCCTCGTCAATATTACCTACAAGATAGAAAGCTTGTTCAGGTAAATCATCTAATTCACCATTTAATACCATTGTGAAACCTTTAATTGTATCTTCTAAACTTACATATTTACCAGGTGAACCTGTGAAAATTTCTGCTACAAAGAATGGTTGTGATAAGAATCGTTCAACTTTACGAGCACGTGCTACTGTTAAACGATCTTCTTCAGATAATTCATCAATACCTAAAATTGCAATAATATCTTGTAATTCTTTGTAACGTTGTAATGTTTCTTTTACAGTCTCTGCAGTTTCGTAATGTACAGGACTAACAATATTAGGTTGTAACATTGTAGAAGTTGAATCTAATGGATCTACTGCAGGGTAAATACCTTTAGCTGCTAAGTTACGTGATAATACAGTTGTAGCATCTAAGTGAGCAAATGTTGTTGCTGGTGCTGGATCTGTTAAATCATCAGCAGGTACGTATACAGCTTGAATAGATGTAATTGAACCTTGTGTTGTAGATGTAATACGTTCTTGTAATGCACCCATTTCAGTTGCTAAAGTTGGTTGGTAACCTACAGCTGAAGGCATACGACCTAATAATGCAGATACTTCTGAACCTGCTTGTGTAAAACGGAAAATATTATCAATGAATAATAAAACATCTTGTTTATTAACATCACGGAAGTATTCAGCCATAGTTAATGCTGTTAAACCTACACGCATACGCGCTCCTGGAGGTTCATTCATTTGACCATATACTAACGCTACTTTTGATTCAGTGAAATTACTTTCATTAATTACACCTGATTCTTTCATTTCTTCATATAAATCGTTACCTTCACGTGTACGTTCACCTACACCACCAAATACTGATACACCACCGTGTGCTTTAGCAATATTATTGATTAATTCCATAATTAATACAGTCTTACCTACACCAGCACCACCAAATAAACCAATTTTTCCGCCACGACGGTATGGAGCTAATAAATCTACAACTTTAATACCAGTTTCGAAAATTGAAGGTTTTGTTTCTAATTCAGTAAATGCAGGTGCATCACGGTGAATTGGTAAAGTATCATCAGTTGAAACCTCACCTTGTTCATCTACAGGTTCCCCAATAACATTAAAAATTCGTCCTAATGTTGTTGTTCCTACAGGAACAGTAATCGGTGCACCTAAATCTACAGCTTCAACACCACGTTTTAAACCATCTGTTGAACGCATTGATACAGCACGTACTTTATTGTCACCCAATAATTGTTGAACTTCAACGATATTACCAATTCCATCTTCTGTTGCAATTTTGATGGCACTGTAAATAGGTGGTAAATTTCCACTAGGGAATTCAATATCTAATACTGGACCAATAATTTGTGAAACGAAACCTATATTTGTACTCGTGTTTACCATTTTGACTTAACATATTTAAATATTTAGGAATAAATATACTTTCGGAGTTAGAAATAATAACAAATTTAAAATTAATTAACTATGTATCATTGTACAGCAAAATACTGAGAATTCTTGAATAAAATGTATCTGAAAGCTAACCTATTTTACTAACAATAGTTAATTTTCTTCGAATAATCGACCACTTACTTTTAACCAATTTCGTGCACCTGGATAATTATCAGGAGCTAATTTAAGCGCTTGACGCCAATATTCGCCTGCTTTATCAAAAAATTCAGTTGCCAATGCTCTATACTCAGCTCCTTGCATATCATCAATATCTTCATTTATCATTGTCAACGTATTTAAACCTGATGAATGATAAATAACTGCTATATTATTTAATGCTTGAGGTAAATTCGAATTTAATTCTAATGCTTGATGATAATATTCTAGCGCTTGAGAATTATTTCCTATATTACCATAAATTAATCCAATATTATAAAGTGTATAACTGCGATCATAGGGATCTTCTTCTACTTGTAAAGCTTCATAATAATTTTCTAATGCCTCGGCATATTTCCCTTGCGATTGAGCAGACATTCCAGCCCGATAATACGAAAATGCTTGTTTTTCTTGTTTACTGGCTGGTAAAACTTTTAAAAGTATATCAGCAATTACAGTGAAAGTTTTATCAATAAAATTTCCCATACAATACTCCTTTCTATATAATTAAAAATAAAAATTTTAATTTTATTGTATTTATACTGTTTAATACAAATTATACAGTAATTATAGTTCATAATCTAATTTTGATATATTACTATTCAGAGTAACCTGATAAATTTTTGTCTCATTTTATTTAAAGCTGGTGAAGGGATTTGAACCCCCAACCTACGGATTACAAATCCGTTGCTCTACCATTGAGCTACACCAGCGAAATATTTTTTACTTTAAATTATTAATTTATCTTAAGAATAAATACTTAATATAATGTAGGGTTAGATTATATTTTAGATAAGACCTTCACAAAAAGCAAGATTTAAGAAAAAAAAATTTAACGGCATCTAAATTAAGAACTTAGATCATAGTACAGTTGTGAAAAAATTTAGTAATAGAAATATTTCTATTACTAAATTTAAATGTTTGATAATACAATTTATGCAAATTTACCCGCTGTAGAAGCAATAACAAATGCTGCGTATGTTAAAATATAACCTACAGAGAAATGTACTAAACCTACTAAACGTGCTTGCACAATAGATAATGCTACTGGTTTATCACGCCAACGGATTAAATTTGCAAGTGGTGTACGTTCATGTGCCCAAACTAATGTTTCAATTAATTCTTGCCAGTAACCACGCCAAGAAATTAAGAACATAAAGCCTGTTGCCCAAATTAAATGTCCAAATAAGAACATCCATGACCATACAGATAAATTATTCATACCAAATGGGTTATAACCATTAATTAATGGAGATGAGTTTAACCATAAGTAGTCACGTAACCAGCCCATAATATAATTTGATGACTCATCAAATTGACCTGGATTACCACCCCAAATAGTCATGTGTTTCCAATGCCAGTAGAATGTTACCCAACCAATAGTATTTAACATCCAGAACATAGCTAAATAAAATGCATCCCATGCTGAGATATCACATGTACCACCACGACCCGGACCATCACAAGGGAAACTATAACCAAAGTCTTTCTTATCTGGCATTAATTTTGAACCTCGTGCATCTAACGCACCTTTTACAAGGATTAATGTTGTTACATGTAAACCTAATGCAATTGCGTGATGAACTAAGAAATCACCAGGACCAATTTTTAAGAATAAATCATTCTTACTATTATTGATAGCGTCTAACCAACCAGGTAACCAAACTTGATTACCTGCAACAGTTGCAGGACTTGTAGATGATGATAATAATACATTAAATTGGTAAACTGCTTTACCAGATGCAGCTTGAATATATTCTGCAAATAATGGTTCAAATAAAATTTGTTTTTCAGGTTGTCCAAAAGCAACAACTGTATCATTATGAATATATAATCCTAATGTATGGAAACCTAAGAATAAAGAAGCCCAACTTAAATGAGAAATGATTGCTTCTTTGTGCTCAAGCATACGTGCTAATACATTATTTTTATTTAATTCTGGATCATAATCCCGAACAAAGAAAATTGCACCATGTGCAAATGCACCAACCATTAGGAAGCCTGCTATATATTGATGATGTGTATATAGAGCTGCTTCAGTTGTAAAGTCTTTTGATAAAAATGCATATGGTGTTAATGCATACATATGTTGTGCTGTTAATGATGTAGCTACACCTAATGATGCTAACGCTAAACCTAACTGCATATGTAATGAATTCGTGATTGTTTCGAATAAACCAACATGGCCTGCTCCTAATCGACCACCTGGTGGACGATGTGCATCAAGAATCTCTTTCATATTATGACCAATACCGAAGTTTGTTCGGTACATATGACCAGCAATAATAAACACGACTGCAATAGCTAATTGGTGGTGTGCAATATCACTTAACCATAAAGATTGCGTTTGTGGATGGAATCCACCTAAGAATGTTAAGATTGCTGTACCTGCTCCTTCGCTTGTACCATAAATATGATCAGCGCTATCAGGATTTTGTGCATAAACAGTCCAATTACCAGTAAAAAATGGTGTTAAACCTGCTGGATGTGGAGGAGTTGTTAAGAAATTATCCCAACCAACATGGATCCCTCTTGATGCAGGAATCGCTACGTGAACAAGATGACCTGTCCATGCTAAAGAACTTACACCGAATAAACCTGATAAATGATGATTTAATCGTGATTCATTATTTTTAAACCAAGATAAACTTGGACGGAATTTAGGTTGTAAGTGTAACCAACCAGCAAATAATAAAACACAAGATAAAAGTAATAAACCTACTGAACCTGCATATAATTCTTGGTTTGTTCTAAACCCAATTGTATACCACCATTGATATACACCTGAATATGCGATATTTACAGGATATGTATTTCCTTTACTAAATGCTTTTAATGCTGATTCCCCAAAATGTGGATCCCAGATAGAATGAGCAATTGGTTTTGTTTTTAATGGTTTAGTTACCCACTGTTCAAAGTTCCCTTGCCATGCTACGTGGAATAAGTTCCCAGCTGTCCAAAGGAATATAATAGCTAAATGGCCAAAATGAGACGCAAAGATTTTTTGATATAAATTCTCTTCAGTCATGCCATCATGTGCTTCTAAATCATGAGCAGTAGCTATACCATACCAAATTCGTCGAGTTGCTGGATCTTGTGCAAGGGCTTGGCTAAACTTTGGAAATTTAGTTGCCATAATCTTCAGATGCCTTTTTATATAATTTATAGTTGTAAATAAAATAAAGATTTTTAGTATTTTAAAAATTATCAATACAATTTCAAAAACTAAGAAAAAAATTTGAATGTATTAGTAATTTTTTATTAAAAATCTCATTATTAAGTAATTGAAATTGAACGTGCTAGGAAGAACGCCCAAGTTGTTCCTATACCACCTAATAAATAATGTGCTAAACCAACTGCTCGACCTTGTGTAATACTTAAAGCACGTGGTTGAATTGCTGGTGCAAAGTTTAATTTATTATGTGCCCATACAATTGATTCAATAAGTTCTTGCCAATATCCACGACCACTAAATAAGAACATTAAACTAAATGCCCAAATGAAATGTGCGCCCAAGAATATTAAACCATATGCTGATGAAGCTGAACCGTATGATTGAATTACTTGTGAAGCTTGTGACCATAAGAAATCACGTAACCAACCATTAATTGTAATAGCGCTCTTAGCAAAGTTTCCACCTGTAATATGAGAAATACTACCATCTGGTGTTACTGTACCCCAAACGTCTGATTGCATTTTCCAACTAAAGTGGAAAATTACTACTGAAATTGAATTGTACATCCAGAATAAACCTAAGAATACATGATCCCAACTAGAACTTTGACAAGTACCACCACGACCAGGACCATCACAAGGGAAACGGAAACCTAAGTTTGCTTTGTCCGGAATCAATTTCGAACTACGAGCGTATAATACACCTTTTAATAAAATTAAAACAGTTACATGAATAGTAAATGCATGAATATGGTGTACCATGAAATCAGCTGTTCCTAATTGAATAGGCATCATTGCAATTTTACCACCAACTTCAACAACATCACCACCAAAAGCATAACTTGTAGTTGCTAAGGCATTAGGCGCAGTTGTACCTGGTGCTAATAAATGAACATTTTGAATCCATTGTGCAAAGATTGGTTGTAATTGAATAGCTTTATCTGAGAACATATCCTGTGGACGACCTAATGCACGCATTGTATCGTTATGAATATAGAACCCGAAAGCATGACAACCTAAAAATATACAAACCCAATTTAAATGTGATATAATCGCATCACGGTGTCGTAAAACACGATCTAATAAATTGTTATAGTTATTAGCAGGTGTGTAGTCACGAACCATAAAGATTGCTCCATGAGCAGCACCACCAACAACACAGAATCCACCAATCCACATATGATGTGTGAATAATGATAATTGAGTCGCATAATCAGTTGCAATATATGGATACGGAGGCATTGCATACATATGATGAGCAACAATAATACTTAATGACCCCATCATTGCTAAATTAATTGCTAATTGAGCATGCCATGAAGTTGTTAAAATTTCATATAACCCTTTATGACCTTCACCAGTGAAAGGACCTTTATGAGCTTCTAAAATTTCTTTCATACTATGACCAATACCCCAATTAGTACGGTACATATGACCTGCAATAATAAATAAAACAGATAACGCTAAATGATGATGTGCAATATCACTTAACCATAAACCACCTGTTACAGGATTTAAACCACCTTTAAATGTTAAGAAATCTGAATATTCACCCCATTGACCACTAAAGAAAGGTGCTAGTCCTTTACCAAAGCTTGGGTATAATTGTGCCATTAACTCACGATTAATTAAAAATTCATGTGGTAATGGAATTTCTTGCGGTGATACACCTGCATCTAATAATTTATTAATTGGTAAAGCGATGTGAATTTGGTGACCAGACCATGATAAGCAACCTAAACCTAATAATCCTGCTAAATGATGATTCATCATTGATTCCGCATTTTGGAACCACTCTAATTTTGGAGCTGCTTTATGATAATGGAACCAACCAGCAAATAACATTAAGGCTGACATGATTAATCCACCAATTGCTATCCAGTATAATTCAACTTCACTTGTAATACCTTCTGCACGCCACATTTGGAACCAACCAGACGTTGTTTGTACACCTTGGAAGTTACCACCAACATCACCGTTTAAAATTTCTTGACCTACAATTGGCCAAACAACTTGTGAACTTTGTTTGATTTGAATAGGATCTGTTAACCAAGCAGAATAATTTGAAAAATATGCACCATGGAAATGCATACCACTAATCCATAAAAAAATTACCGCTAGTTGACCAAAATGTGCACTAAAAATTTTACGAGAAACTTCTTCTAATGAACTTGTTTGGCTATCAAAATCATGTGCATCAGCATGTAAGTTCCAAATCCAAGTAGTTGTTTTTGGACCTTTAGCTAAAGTTCTTGAAAAATGTCCGGGTTGGGCCCATTTTTCGAAACTAGTTTCCACAGCGTCTTTTTCTACAAAAATTTGTACATTTTTTGATCGACGCTCCGTTGAGCTTATTGCCATTGACTTTCTCCTTTTGGGAGACGAAAATCTATGAAACTCTCATAAAAAAATAAAAAATAGTTAATTACTATCTATTCAGTAAGTATGAGTTTTCGTTTTACTATTATACTTTGTTTTTAATTTTATTTTAAAAAAATAATTAAAATTTCAATTAATATGATTAATTTTTTGTAGTGTTTATTTAATGAGCTCTATAAAAACTAACAATGAATATAGTTTTTATAGAACTAAATTAAAAATTCAAAAACATGTTTTTGGCTAATCGACGGGTTATTTCTACATAATAAGAACCATTTTTAAGGTAATTAAACCTAAAAATATGTTTTAATTATATTAAATAGAATTTTTAGCTACAAAAGGTAATAATGATAACGCACGTGCTCGTTTAATTGCTTTAGCAATTTTACGTTGTTGTTGAACTGTAATACCTGTTGCTCGACGAGGTAAAATTTTCCCTTGTTCTGTTATAAATAATTTCAACAAATCAATATCTTTATAATCAATTTTTTGATTAATACTAATTAATGATAATTTTTGTTTTTGTGCTAACATAGTTTATTTAATTTCCTTATGTATAGTAGGTTTATTACAGTGTCGACAATATTTTTTAAGTTCAATTCGTGCAGGATTATTACGACGATTCTTTTGTGTAGTGTAACGTGATACACCAGCGCTACGTTTATTTGTGTTTGAACGGCATTCTGTACACTCTAAAGTAATTAGAATACGTACACCTTTATTTTTTGCCATAAAGATTTATAAAATTAATTAATTTTTAATAGTATTTTTATTCTAATTACACTACCTAAAAAATTTTATCTTATCAAGGTTTTATGAAAAAACTTTTAATTAAGATAAAATTTTTTAGTCTAAAAACTTCCAATTTTATAATGAATATACTATATTCTAATAAACGCAAATATTTAATTCAAAAATTATCATTATTTTTATGGCGAATAATAAATCTGCAAAAAAACGTATTTTAACTAATGAACGAAATCGTTTACAAAATCGTTTTTATAAAAGTTCTGTAAGAACATTAACAAAAATGTTTTTAAATAGTTTAGAAATTTATAAAACAACACGAACACCTGAAAATAAGGAAAAAGTTCAAAATACTTTAAATTCAGCTTACAGCTTAATTGATAAAGCAACAAAAAAGAATGTTTTTCATAAAAACACAGCCGCTCGTAAAAAATCTAAGTTAGCAGCGCAATTTAAAACAGCATAAAAGTATAATTATCTTAATTTACTTAATTAATGTTAGATTAAGAAAATTTAAAATTATAAATTTAAATTTTCTTAACAACATTTTTTTTTAATAAAAATTCAAAAAATAATTGATAACAAAGATTATGAAAAAATCTATGAACTACATAACGGCTCTACCGGATTTTATTGAAATGCAGAGAGTTAGCTTTTGTTGGTTTATTGCTCAAGGCTTAAATGAAGAATTAGCTATGTTTAGCCGAATTCATGATTTTAGCTACAATACAGAATATGTCTTATTTGGACATGAATATAGTTTAGTAAAACCAATCTATAATATTGTAAGAGCAAAAAAATATACCGCAAATTATGCGGCCCAATTAGTTATACCTTTAGAAGTTCGAAATAAAAAATTAAATAGTATTCGATATCACAGTCAATTTCCAATTATAAATTTACCATTAATGACAACATCGGCGACATTTGTAATTAATGGTTGTGAACGTGTAATTGTAAGTCAAATTATTCGTAGTCCTGGGGTTTATTTTGAAAAAAATAAAAATCAAAAGAAACGAAAAACAATTAAACGAAAATTACCAAGTGATATTAATAAATTACGATCATTTGTACCACTAGGTGAATCATTTGTCTCAGAACAAACGTTATCATTTTTTCCAAATCCATATAATCAAAGTATATTTCAATATTCTTTTAATCAATTAAAAAAAAATGAAAAAGATTTTTATTTTTTCTTTTTAGATTCTTTCAAAATTTACACAATTATTTCTAAAACACTTAACTCCAGTCAAAAAATTAAACGCGTTAAACTCTTTTTATACTGGTTAACAGTAAAGAATAAAAGATTAGGTTATTCCGATCATATTATTTCTTTAGTAGAAGAGTGGAATTCGCTATTGAAATTATTAATAAAATACGAATTTTTAAATCGAACATTAACTAATAATTACATAGGAATTGAAAATAATTGGTTGGAAAAAATAAATCAGAATTCTTCTAGCTTAAAAATGTTAAGTGCAGAAAATCAAAAATTTATTAAATATTATAATAAGATAACTCAACTTAAATTCCGAAATCAGTTACTTTTGATTTTAACTAAGAATGAAAAACAATTAAAGCAAATTAATCAATTTCAATTTTTAAACAAAACTTCAAATAGAATTAACCAACGCTTAGAACTCTTAATAAGTGAGACGAAAAATAAAAAATTAAAACCAACCATTTATTTTTCTAGTACGCTTAAAGAACTTTATAAATATAAACAAAAAAAGAAAAAATCAAAAGAAACAAAGAATTTTTTATTACGCAATAATCAAAATCGCTATTTAAGTTTAAATGACCAATCTAATGATTTATTTGAATATAGTTATGAAATAAATCAACATAAAAAACGTTTAAAATATTTAAAATCACGCTCAGAAATTATTCAGTATAAAGATAGTCATGAAATAAAAGATTCTTATAAAGAAAAATATGAAGAAAAAGATTTATATACTGCAATATTAATTCCTGAGTCTGGTTCTTGGATTCGTTTTGGATTTCAAAAAAATAGCCAAATAAATAAATATAAGTATCCAATAAAAAATCAAGAAGATGAAGTTGTTATTCAATTAGATAAATTTACTCAAAAACCTGTCATTCACTTATTAAAAGAAATGGGGTTAACTGATTTAGAAATTTGTCGAAATTTACAACATGCTAACTTCTTTTATTTTAATAGACCCTTAATAACAAATTCTATTAATTCAGAACAACCATTATTACGTTTCGATTTAAAATCAGATTATTATAAAAATATATCAGAATTTTCTAGGATTTTTGACACACGTTATTATCGTTTAGGAAAAATTGGTCGATTTAAATTGAATAATCGTTTAAATCTTAAGCTTAATACTCAAATTCAGACAATTACTTATGAAGATATTTTTGCAATTATTGATTATTTAATAACTTTATCAATATCAAAAACTACTGGTGATGATATTGATCACTTAAAAAATCGACGAGTACGATCTGTAGGTGAACTTTTACAAAATTTATTTAGAATTGGATTTCAAAGATTATTACGAAAATTAAGAAGTCAAACAAATAAAATAGGATCTAGTCAACTTTCGAGTTTCAATATTGTTGGAGCAACTATTAGAGAATTCTTTGGATCTAGTCAATTGTCTCAATATATGGATCAAACAAACCCATTATCTTCATTAACTCATAGACGACGAATTAGTGGATTGGGACCGGGTGGTTTTGATAGAGATAGAATTAGTTTTGCTGTTCGTGATATTCATCCGAGTCATTATGGAAGAATATGTCCTATTGAAACACCTGAAGGACAAAACGTTGGTTTAATTGCATCATTAACAACTTGTGCGCGAGTAAATAAATCAGGTTTCATTGAAACGCCTTTTTGGAGAGTAATTAATGGTAAAGTTATCAAAACAGGTACACCAATATATTTAACTGCCGATATTGAAGATTTCTATAAAATTGCACCAGCTGATATATCAACAAATAAACAGAATTATTTAACCAAAAATTTAATTCCTGTTCGGTACAAACAAGATTTCATTACAGTAACTCCATTTGAAGTAGATTTTATTGCTATTTCAACAGTTCAAGTTGTTTCAGTTGCAGCTTCATTAATTCCATTTTTTGAACATGATGATGCAAATAGGGCTTTAATGGGTTCAAATATGCAACGACAATCTGTTCCTTTGATTTTACCACAAAAACCTATTGTTGGAACAGGATTAGAAAATCAAATTGCAATTGACTCAGGAATGAGTATTAATGCTCATAAATCTGGCATTGTCAGTTCTGTTACAGCAGATCAAATTATTATTACAGATTATTCTGGTAGTGAATTAAAGTATCCTTTACAAAAATATCAACGATCAAATCAGGAAACTTGTATTAACCATCGACCAATTGTATGGAAAGGAGAAAAAGTTAAGTCAGGGCAAATGTTAACTGATGGTCCAGGTATTAATACAAGTGAATTAGCATTAGGACAAAACGTCTTAATTGCTTATATGCCGTGGCAAGGGTACAATTTTGAAGATGCAATTTTAATTAATGAACGATTGGTTTATGAAGATGTATTTACTTCTATACATATAGAACGTTACGAGATTGAAATTGATCAAACTGCAGAAGTTTGCGAAAAAACAACAAAAAATATTCCAAATTTAAATTTTTCAGAAATTCAACACTTAAATGAAGATGGTATTGTTTCTATCGGAACATTTGTAAAACCGGGTGATATTTTAGTTGGAAAAGTAATTGAAAAAGATGATTCTGAACAATTACCAGAAGCAAAATTACTAAGAGCTATTTTTGGTGCAAAAGCAAAAGGTGTTCGCGATACTTCATTTAGAATGCCAGAAGGAGAATATGGTCGAGTTATTGAAACTTTAACATTTAATCGAAGAACTAAACTTGCTTACAAATTTGAAAAAATCCAAATTTTTATAGCACAAATTAGAAAAATACAAGTTGGAGATAAAATTGCAGGTCGTCATGGTAATAAAGGAATTATTTCAAGAATTCTTCCTCGTCAGGATATGCCGTTTTTACCCGATGGAACTCCAGTTGATATTATTTTAAATCCTTTAGGGGTACCTTCACGTATGAATGTTGGTCAACTATATGAATGTCTATTAGGACTTGCAGGTCATAAATTAAATCGTCGTTTTAAAATATTACCATTTGATGAAATGTATGGTCAAGAAATCTCACGAATTTTAATTAATAAAAAATTACGACAGGCTTCAATTGAAAGAGATGAAGCGTGGTTATTTAATCCATACTCACCTGGCAAAATGGTACTAATTGATGGACGAACTGGGAAAGAATTTGAAAACCCAATTACAGTAGGGAATGGGTATATGTTAAAATTAATCCATTTAGTTGATGATAAAATGCATGCAAGAGCTACTGGTCCTTATTCATTAGTAACACAGCAACCCTTAGGTGGAAAAGCACAACATGGGGGACAACGTTTTGGAGAAATGGAAGTTTGGGCGTTAGAAGGTTTTGGTGCTGCATTTACACTAAAAGAATTATTAACAATTAAATCCGACGATATGGAAGGTCGAAATGAAACACTAAATGCAATTGTTAAAGGTCAACAAATTCCAACATCAGGAATCCCAGAATCTTTTAAAGTTTTGCTTCAAGAATTACGATCTATAGGATTAGATATGAGTACTTATAGAATTGAGCAATTTAATACAAGTCAAACTTATGAAGCAGAAGTCAATTTAATTGAAAAATATGATCCATTGACAAAAACATTTCCACCAACATCTAATATAAATAGTATTTCATTTTAATAAATTTAATTTAATAAAAAAATGATCCGAGCTGAAAAAGAATTTGATTATATAAAAATTAAGTTAGCTTCGCCTGTTAGAATTCTTCAATGGTCTCATCGTAAATTACCAAATGGACAATTTATTGGTGAAGTTCAAAAATCCGAAACTATAAATTACCGAACATTTAAACCGGAAATGGATGGTTTATTTTGTGAACGTATTTTTGGACCAAGTAAAAGTTTAGAATGTGCTTGTGGAAAATATAAGCGTGTTCGTTATGATGGCCTTATATGTGAACGATGTGGTGTTGAATTAACAGAATCACGTGTGCGTCGACATAGAATGGGTCATATAAATTTGATTTATCCAGTAACACATGTTTGGTATACTAATAGTCGTCCAAATTATATGGCTTTATTGTTAGAGGTTGAACAGTGTGAAAAAAGAATAGACACAGGACTTTTATATTATTTCCCAGCTATTTGTAAATTGATTGATACAAATTTAAAGTTTAAAAAGAAACCTGAAATTAAAGAAGTTTTAGAAGAAATAATAAAAGATTATAAAACATTAAGTGGATCTAAAGATCAAGAAAGAATTAAACGTCACTTACTATACAATAAGATAATTCGATATTCAAAAGAACTTCATGACACTAATATTGTTTTAAAATTAGAAAAAATTAAAAAAAATTCTAAACGATTATTAGAAATGTTAAAAAAAGATAATTCATTAAAATTTATTATCTATCAAATATTTCAACAAGAATATCAAAAAAAATTCGCAATAAAGTCAGGTAAAGTTAATTTACGTGATGGTCGAATTAAACGAATAAAATTAGCTTCTTTAGCGTATTTTATTGCTGAGGATGAAATTTCATTTTATGGTCTTCATTGGGATTTACAACAATATCGACGTAGTCGTGAATTGGGTTTTACAGGTTATCCTTTAAAACCGTACCCAAAACCAAAACCTTATAATCGTCGTCGTAATACTCCAAAATATTTATTACGAACGACTCCAAATTATTTAATTGGAGCAGTTTTAATTAAGAAAGAATTAGAAAAATTAAATCTTAATCGAGAAATTTCTAAAACTAGAAGATTCATTACAATTTGTAGTAAAGTTTTACACAAAGAAAAACCAATTTATGATTCATCAAAATGGTTTAGAAAATGGGAATATCAACGAATTTATAAATTACGTGATCAATCTATTAAAAGAATTCGAATCCTAGAAAATTTATTAGCTACAGGATCAAATCCAGCTTGGATGGTTATTACTATTTTACCAGTTATTCCACCAGCATTAAGACCAATGATTCAATTGGAAGGAGGGCGTTTTGCTACATCAGATTTAAATGAATTGTATCGTCGTATTATTACACGTAATAATCGTTTGCTTCGTTTATTAGAAATTGATGCTCCGCAATTGATTATTCGAAATGAAAAGCGAATGCTACAAGAAGCTGTAGATACATTAATTGATAATGGAAAACGTGGTAAAATTGCATTAAGTGCGAATAATCGTCCACTAAAATCATTATCAGATATTATCAAAGGAAAACATGGCCGTTTTCGACAAAATTTATTAGGAAAACGTGTCGATTATTCAGGGCGGTCAGTTATCGTTGTTGGACCAAGTTTAAAATTAAATCAGTGTGGTCTACCTTATGAAATGGCGATTGAATTATTTCAACCATTTATAATACGAGAATTAATTAATCAAGGTTTAGCTAGTAATATGAAAGTAGCTAAAAATTTAATTCAACAAAATGAATCAACAATTGATCCTGTATTAGAAAAGGTATTATCACATCATCCAATTTTTTTAAATCGAGCTCCTACTTTACATAGGTTAGGAATTCAAGCCTTTGAACCTATTTTAGTCCAAGGACGTGCTATTAAATTACATCCACTTGTATGTTCCGCATTTAATGCAGATTTCGATGGAGATCAAATGGCTGTTCACGTCCCGCTTTCATATGAATCACAGGCGGAATGTTATATGCTAATGTTAGCACCTTATAATTTTTTATCACCAGCGAATGGTGAACCTATTATTATGCCAAGTCAAGATATGGTTTTAGGATGCTATTATTTAACTGTTAATAATATTAAAGGTTTACTTGGTTCAAATCATTATTTCTCAAATTTAGAAGATGTTATTTTAGCTTATTCGCAAGATCAAATTGAATTACATACCTCTATTTGGGTTCGTTATCTAAGTACAATTGAAAACCCTTCAGATTTAATTCGAAAAATTCAACTAAATGATGACACTTATATTGAATATTATGAGAATTTACAAATTCGAAAAGATAAAAATGGAAAAGACCTTGTTCAATATATTCAAACTACAACTGGTCGTGTAATTTTCAATTATACAATTCAAAAAACTCTAAACATGGTCGAATAATTATTTTATGTCAACATAATAGAAAAAAATAAAAGTTTTATGAAAAACTACACATATCAGAATACGCTTATTAGTAAAAAACAATTAAAACAATTATTAGCATGGAGCTTTACGAAATATAATTCTATGCAAGCTTGTTCGTTAGCAGATGAATTAAAATATTTAGGTTTTAAATATGCTAGTCAAGCTGGTATTTCTATTAGTATTGAAGATCTACGAGTTCCATTTGTTAAAAATGAAATGTTAGAAAACGCGCATCAAGAAATTCTGAATGCTGAAAAAATTTATTTAAAAGGGAAAATTACAGATGTAGAACGTTTTCAAAAAATTATTGATACCTGGAGTATTACGAGTGAATCCTTAAAAGATGAAGTAGTTTCATACTTTAAAAATTATGATCCGTTAAACTCTGTTTATATTATGGCATTTTCAGGAGCACGAGGAAATTTATCACAAGTACGTCAATTAGTAGGTATGCGTGGTTTAATGTCAGATCCAAGTGGTGAAATTTTAAAATTACCTATTAAGAAAAATTTCCGTGAAGGATTAACTATCACTGACTATTTAATGTCTGGTTATGGAGCACGAAAAGGTATTGTTGATACTGCATTAAAAACAGCAAATTCGGGCTATTTGACTCGTCGTTTAATTGATGTTGCTCAAGATATTATTATTAGGGAAAAAGATTGTCGAACAAAATATTCGTGTTTAGTATTCAATTTGGAAAATAATAATCAAATTGTGAAATCAATTTATGATCAAATATTAGGCCGATTATTAAGTAAACCAATATACGATCCTAATACTAATCAATTAATTGCAGATATTGATACACAAATTACTCCTGATTTAATTTATACATTTAAACAATTATCTATTAAGAATTTTTATATTCGTTCACCCTTAACTTGCAGTTTATATAGATCAATTTGTCAAAAATGTTATGGATGGGATTTAGCTAATGAAAATTTAGTTGATATTGGTGAAGCTGTTGGTATTATTGCAGGTCAATCTATTGGAGAGCCTGGAACACAACTAACAATGAGAACATTTCATACAGGTGGTATTTTTACATCGGAAACACGACAACAAATTATTAGCCCAACTAATGGTCTTATTAAATTTTCGAAAATTTTAAAAACAATAATTTTACGAACAAATCGTGGTGAAGATGTTGTGTTAACAAAAAATTCTGGCTCTTTACTTATTATTCCTGAAATCAAATCAGCAGAACTTATTCAAATTGAATTATTGCCCAATACTATTTTATTCAGTAAAAATAATCAATATATCAAAAAAGGTACAATTATTGGTGAACTGTCAAATACAACGAAACAAACTAGAACAGAAATTAAACCGGTCTTAAGTACAACTTCTGGTGAGATTTTTATGCCCCGTTTAAAAAATAAATTGAATTTTATTAATAAAAATAAACTTTTGTGGATTTTATATGGACAAGTTTATCAAGCTCCTATGAATTCGTTTTTGAATTTTTACACGGATCATAAAATTAATAAAAATAGTTATATTTTTCGAACAAAACTAATAAATCAATATCCTGGATTTGTTAAATTTGTTAATGATAAAAATGATTTATTTAAACGAATTATTCAAATTCTTAGTTTTCAATGTTATTTAAAAGATTCTCAAATTAAAGAACTTATCTATGAAAATACTGATAATATTAAAAACTATGTTTTATCATACGATAATTTAAAATATTGGATTTATTTAGAAAATAAAGACTCAAATTTTTCTATTGAAAAAAAATTAAATCAACACTTCGCAGCCTGTATCTCAAATACTTTTCAAACGCAAACTGGTGGAATTCCATATTTTGACCAAAGAGTTCAATATAAATCAATTTTAATTAATCAAATCGTTGGGTATTTTAAACGAATTAATCTTGATTGTAAAATATCAGAATTAAATGAGATTATAATTAGTGAACATAATACTAACAAAAATTATTTAACTTTAATTTCGCAATCATTAATTTGGTTACCTGAAGAAACATATAAATTAAATTGTGATCGAAGTATTTTACTTGTAGAACATGGTAGTTTTATTTCTGAAAATTTTGAATTAATACCAGGATTATTTTCTAAAAAATCAGGAATTGTTAATATTACCCAGCGAAATAATCGTGTCTATGAACTTTCAATAAAATCAGGTTTAGTTTATCAAGGAAAACAATTTAAGAATTTTGCTAATAAGATTTTTTATCCAGGTGAAATTATTTTTGAAAATATAAAAATTACTCATCCATCGCTCTGTCAACATATTGTAGGAAAATCTACAGATCAATTATTAATTCGTCCTTTAGATATTTATGAAATTCCGCGTGTTAAATCTATTAAACATATCTTTGGAAAAAATTCAAAAATTGAATCTGTTCTTAAAATGAGAAATAGTACTCAGTATTTATTTAAATCAAATCAAAAAATAAAAAGTGCAAAAAATATTAATTTAGTTACAAATATCTTAGATTTAAATTTACAAAATTTATTACAAAATAAAACTGATATTTGTGTAAATTTTGATCAGAAAAAAGATGAAATCTGTTTTTCAATTTCTGAAAAATTATCATTAACAAATTATATCCCAGCTCATTTAAAATATACTAATATAGAATCATGTATTCTAATTGAACCTAATCAGTTTGTTGATTCTTATACTACGTTAGGTTATTTTGAAAGTATTACTGAAAAATCATTAGAAATTGTAAAATTAAAGTCAAAATATAAAGATAATAAACAAATTTTGTTAATTTCAAATGATGACTGTTTGACCATTGATAAGAAAAATATTAAAAATAAGTCTGTCAATGATTTAGTTATTAATAATGTTAAGGTTAATCAAGTTGGTAAAGTTTTAATCGATAATGGAAAATTTTTAACTTTACAAAAAGGTCGTCCTTATTTTTTCCCAAATTGTCAAGCTGATAATTCAACCGACAGTATAAATTTAAGTTACAAAATTATATCTGCAACTCATTTACCATTTTCTAATATTTTTAATACAAAAAAATCAGTTTTTCTAAATTATTATGATGTGACAAAAAAACTGTTAAATAAAAAGTTGAATTTTGATACACAACATCAATTTTATCAAGGTTCAAAAATTGAATTATCAAAAATGTTTATCAAAAAGAATGGTAAATTGTATAGTTCACCAATTCCTATTTTTGTACAAAATTTTGGAATTTCTTCTAATGGTCCAATTAACTCAAAATTTTTAAATACTTCAAAACTTCAGACGTCGCGTTCAAGTAAAAAACGTCGCATGCAATATTCATTATTTATGAAAAATTCTGAATTAATAACAAATGACTTGAAGAAAAAAAGAAGCTCTAGATCAAATTTAATACGAGTTCAATTTTTTGGATATCCGTTTTCAAAATCAATTGGAATCCATTCGATTACTGAAGATTATTTCGAGCAAGAAGTTAATAGCGTGTTCTGTAAAAATGGCGAATTTGTTGGTGATGGACAAACTATAGGTTTATTAAATTTTGAAAAAGAAATTACTGGAGATATTGTTCAAGGTTTACCTCGTATCGAAGAATTGTTAGAAGCACGAAAAAAGAAACAAATTAGTAAAAATATTTCTACAAATCAAAAAAAAGGATTACTTATTCGAAAAACAAGCCTTGACCCAAGTTTTGAATTTCGAAAACTCGGAACAACAATTAAAGAAACAGAAAAAATTAACCCACACAGTTTGCTAAAAGTTTATTTTAATTACTATGGTTTAATTAAAAACTTTTTCTGTGATAAAAGACGTATAGCTACTTCTTATCGTTTAACTAATAATTATGAAGCAAGTTATCGAAGTTTTAAAAAAGTACAATCACTCATTTTAAATTCTGTTCAATCAGTATATGAATCACAAGGTGTTGCAATTGCCGATAAGCATTTAGAAGTAATTATTAAACAAATGACAACAAAAGTTTTAATTACTCATGAAGGTGATACCCCATTATTACCACGTGAAGTTATTGACTTATATCATATTCAATACATTAATGAAATTATTCAGGTTCGTCATAAACAACCAGCCTTTTATGTACCGTTATTACTTGGAATTACTAAAGCTGCTTTAAATAATCCTAGTTTTATTTCAGCTGCAAGTTTTCAAGAAACTACTCGTGTTTTAACCAAAGCAGCTATTGAAGGTCGCGTAGATTGGTTACGTGGATTAAAAGAGAATATTATTATTGGTCATTTAATTCCAGCTGGAACAGGGTCACAAAATTATTCTAATTGTTTCAGTAATAAGCCAGCTTCAGTCTCAAAAATTGAAACTACAATTCCGTTAACAAAGAAAATTTAATCTAAAAAACTAGACGGTTCTATTTAATCTTTGGTAAGATTAAAGTAAGATAATGTTCATTTAAAATTTAAGGAGTTAAAAAATTTTATGGCTGATATTACTTTAGCCCAATTACTAGAAGCTGGTGTTCATTTTGGTCACAAAGCTTATCGTTGGAATCCTAAAATGTTTCCATACATTTATACAGAACGAAATAATATTCATATTTTAGATCTAGTACAATCAGCTCAGCTTTTAAAAGAAGCGAATTCTTATATTCAATCAGCTGCAGAAAAAGATAAAACATTTTTATTTGTTGGTACAAAACGACAAGCAAGTGCTTTAGTTGCTCAAGAAGCTAAACGTTGTAATTCATATTACGTAAATCATCGTTGGTTAGGCGGTATGCTTACTAATTGGGTCACATTGAAAAGTCGTATTGAGCGTTTAAAAACGCTTGAAAAAGAAGAAGCAGATCAGGTCTTTGATTTATTACCAAAAAAAGAAGCTTCGTTACGTCGTAAAGAATTAGAAAAACTACGTAAACATTTAAATGGTGTTAAAGATATGGGTAAATTACCTGATATTGCAATTATTATTGATCAAAAACGTGAAATGACAGCTATTCGAGAATGCCGTAAATTAGGTATTCCAGTTATTTCAATATTAGATACAAATTGTGACCCAGATTTAGTTGATATCCCAATTCCAGGTAATGATGATGCAGTTCGATCAATTAAACTAATTTTAAAATCATTAACTGATAGTATCAATATAGGTCAATCTCGCGCAAACTAATAATTTATAGTAATTTTCCTACGTATTCTTAACTTAGGCGAAAAATAAAGTGAAGATCAAGATAACGATATTTATGTTTAATGTTTTTGAAAAATGCTAAAAAAAAGAAGAAAATTAAAAACTCTTCTTTTTTTAAAAATTATCATATATGATTTAAATTATTTTGATTTGCCAACTGTAGATCATTACGTAGTAAATGATATACGTAAATCTTACAAAAACATAAAAGATACATTAAGACATCAGCGACACTTAAATTTAAAAATAAGTTTTTCTAAATCTATATTATTTTAAATTTAGAAAAACTTTTAATTTTAATTTTTAAAAAAATTTATAACACGTAAAAATTTAGAAATAGTTTATTTATATAATATTAGATTTTTGTTCAGGTGATGCTAAAATCAGTTTATTAGATGACAATATAATAATAACTTATTAAAAACTCGCGGAGTAGAGCAGTCTGGTAGCTCGTTGGGCTCATAACCCGAAGGTCAATGGTTCAAATCCATTCTCCGCTAGAAAGTTTTATAAATTAACGTAAAAAAATTTATTTTTTTATTAAAATTATATAGTGAACGTTAAATATTAATAAGGTTTTACGTATGACATTAAATTTGCAAACACCGTTTCCTACATTTGGGGGGAGTACCGGTGGCTGGCTACGTGCAGCTGAAGTTGAAGAAAAATATGCTATTACTTGGACTAGTAAGAAAGAACAAATCTTTGAAATGCCTACAGGTGGAGCCGCTATTATGCGTAACGGTGACAACTTATTGTACTTAGCAAGAAAAGAACAATGTTTAGCTCTGGGAACGCAATTACTAACTTTCAAAATTAAGGATTATAAAATTTATCGAATCTTCCCAAGTGGTGAAGTTCAGTATTTACATCCGAAAGATGGTGTTTTTCCAGAGAAAGTTAATCCAGGTAGAATCTCTGTAAATAGTCGTGAGTTTTCTATTGGAAAAAACCCAAATCCTGCTTCAATTAAATTTAGTGGAACTACTACTTACGAAAGTTAATTTATATTTAAGATTAGTTATAATACTAATCTTTTGGCGAGATGGCAGAGTTGGTCGATTGCGTCTGATTTGAAATCAGATGAATCTTTACGGATTCCGTGGGTTCGAATCCCACTCTCGCCTTAATAAATTTTATCTATCCCAAAACTGTGCTTAACTGTGTTCTATTTTTATATAACTATTTCCTATGGGTAAAGTTTACGATTGGTTTGAAGAAAGATTAGAAGTGCAAGCAATTGCAGATGATATTTCAAGTAAGTACGTACCGCCACATGTGAATATTTTTTACTGTTTTGGTGGTATTGTTTTCACTTGTTTCTTAGTACAAGTAGCAACAGGTTTTGCTATGACTTTTTACTACCGTCCAAGTGTAGTGGATGCATTTGCATCAGTTGAGTATATTATGACAAGTGTTAATTTTGGTTGGCTTATTCGTTCTATTCATCGTTGGTCAGCTAGTATGATGGTAATGATGATGGTTCTACATGTTTTCCGAGTATATTTAACAGGTGGATTTAAGAAACCAAGAGAACTTACATGGGTAACAGGTGTTATTTTAGCAGTAGTAACAGTATCGTTTGGTGTAACAGGTTATTCTTTACCATGGGATCAAGTAGGCTTCTGGGCTTGTAAAATTGTAACAGGTGTTCCTGCAGCTGTTCCTGTAGTAGGTCCTCCGTTAGTATTAGTTTTACGTGGTGGTGAGAGCGTAGGTCAAAGTACATTAACACGTTTCTATAGTGCACATACTTTTGTATTACCTTTAGCAGCTGCGGTACTTATGTTAACACATTTCTTAATGATTCGTAAACAAGGTATTTCAGGACCTCTTTAATTCCGTTTAACCTGAAAAGTAAAATTAATATTAATATTTTGAGAAGGAATAATTATGTCAGTAATTAAAAAGCCAGATTTAACAGATCCAAAATTACGAGCAAAACTTGCTAAAGGTATGGGTCATAACTATTACGGTGAGCCAGCATGGCCAAATGATTTATTATATGTTTTCCCAGTTTGTATCTTAGGTACATTTGCATGTTGTATTGGTTTAGGTGTTATGGCACCTACTCAACTAGGTGAACCTGCTGATCCATTTAACACACCATTAGAAATTTTACCTGAATGGTACTTTTTCCCTACGTTTAATTTATTACGTGTTTTACCTAATAAATTATTAGGAGTATTAGCAATGGCTGCTGTACCTGCTGGATTAATTACAGTTCCATTTATTGAAAATGTAAATAAATTCCAAAATCCATTCCGTCGTCCTATTGCAAGTTTAGTATTCATTATTGGATTTATTTTTGCTGTTTGGTTTGGTATTGGAGCATGTTTACCAATTGATAAAGCAGTATCATTAGGATTCTGGTAAAATTTTAAAATCTAAAAGTTTATATAAAAGTTTCACTATAACTATAGTGAAACTTTTATATTTTCTCATTATTGATAAGATATCGACCCCTTCAAACACAAACATTATTTAAAAATTCCCATACTGCCAATACGTCCATTTCTTCTACTCAACAAAGTTGGGTCACTGTAAATTATGAAACTGATATCCATTCTAATCACTTAAAACAAAAAAAATTAGTAATTTATTCATATTGTCTTTCATATAATTTAATTAAAGAAGTTATTGCGAAGTTAGAAATTGATATTTTATTAACAAAAGAAATAAAAAAAGCAAGTGTAATCATAGGTTTAAAAAAACATTTACAA